TCGCATCGCAATGCCTATTGTGTCTGCTTGACCTTTCATAAGCGGAGACAGAATAAAGCGCCCATAAAAAAGACGCTTACTGTCTGCTGCTGATTCAACACACTTCCACTGTAGTGTCCGAGTAGATACTGTTATTTTCTCTCGAACCATAATAATATTATTTGATCAGATCGTTGAATCATTTATTTCTCTTGTTTCTCTTGCTATTGAAATACCTTCAATTTTTATTTCTACACACGTCTTTTTTTCGGGGGTCTACAGCCATTATGTGGCATAGGGGTTACATCCCGTACGAAAGTTAATAGTATACCACTTCTGCGAATAGCTCGTAATGCTGCGTCTCTTCCGAGACCGGGACCTTTAATCATGACTTCTGCTCGTTGCATACCTTGATCTACTACTGCACGAATAGCACTTGCCGCTGCGGTTTGAGCAGCAAATGGCGTCCCTCTTCTTGTACCTCGGAAGCCACAAGTACCGGCGGAGGACCAAGAAACCACTCGCCCCCGTACATCTGTAACAGTCACAATGGTATTATTGAAACTTGCTTGAATATGAATAACCCCCTTTGGTATTTTACGTGTACTCTTACGTGAACCAATACGTCCACGTGAACCTTTTTTCGGTATAGCTTTTGCCATATTTTATCATCTCATAAGTTTGAGTCGTATATATGGATATATCCATTTCATGTCAAAACAGATCCCCCTTCTTATTTGTATAGCGGGTCTTTAACGAGTCTTATTTGTATAGCGGGTCTTTAACGAGTCTGATTATCCTTGTCTTTGTTTATGTCTTGGGTTGGAACAAATTACTATAATTCGTCCCCGACGACGGATTAGTCGACATTTTTCACAAATTTTACGAACAGAAGCTCTTATTTTCATATTTGCCACTCCTTACTTTAATTTTGAATCCACTTCTTCGAAGAAAAGAAGTTTCTTGAAATTTTCAATTTTGAATCGTATTCCTACGAACGAACTACTGAAGTTAAAAAAACACCTAATCTTTTGAATCTTTATTGCGGAGTCGATAAATTATACGACCTCTGCTTGAATCATAACGACTTACTTCAATTTTGACTCTATCTCCTGGCAGTATCCGTATAAAACTACGTCGGATCTTTCCTGAAACATAACCTAGAATCAGATCTTCATTATCTAAACGAACCCGGAACATACCGTTGGGAAGCGATTCAGTAATTAAACCTTCATGAATCCATTTTTGTTCTTTCATTCTAGGTAAAACCCCCTTGAAGTATCAACTCGTGGAGGAAGAACCTTATTAGACAAGTCACCTCTTCTCTTTTCTTTTTCACAAATAAGAAGTTTCATATTCAATTTGGATATTAGAAAGATTACCATATATAACACAAAATTTCTCCGCCTATTCTTTCTAGTCGAGCCTCTCGGTCTGTCATTATACCGCGAGAGGTAGAAAGAATTACAACCCCCATCCCACCTAAAATTCTAGGAATTCTTTGATAGTTAGAATAGATTCGTAGACCCGGCCGACTTATTCGTTTTAAATTTAAAAGATTTTGATAAGTCCTTTTCCTATTCCTTCTATGTCGTAGGGTTAAAACCAAAAAAGATTTGTTGTTTTCTCGATGTTTTCTCACGTTTTCGATAAAACCCTCTCGTAAAAGTATTTTAACAATACTTTGGCTGATATTAGTCGATGCTACTCGAACCACGCTTTTTCTATACATATCGGCATTTCGTATAGAGGTTATTATGTCAGCAATAGTATCACTACCCATGATTAATTAAAATTATTGGTGCCTCCAAATTTGGATATAATCAACATGTTTTTTTTTTTACGTATTTTTTTATGAATATTAATTTTGAAAGGTATATACGTGAGACAAAATCTACTAAATTAATCTTAATCTATTTCTTTTAAATACCCTACTATAAGCATATCGCAGTCTCATTTTATAATACCTCGGGAGCTAATGAAACTATTTTAGTAAAATTGAACTGTCTCAATTCTCGCGCAATCGCACCAAAAACTCGAGTTCCTTTTGGATTTCCTTCTTGATCAATCACAACTGCAGCATTGTCATCATATCGTATTATCATACCGTTGTCACGTTTAAGTTCTTTACAAGTACGGACAATTACAGCTCTGACCACTTCTGATCTTTCTAGAGGCATGTTTGGAACTGCGTCTTTGATCACAGCAACAATAACGTCACCAATATGAGCATATCGACGATTGCTAGCTCCTATGATTCGAATACACATCAATTTTCGAGCCCCGCTGTTATCTGCTACATTCAAATGGGTCTGAGGTTGAATCATATCATTTTTTTTATCTGTTTTTTACAATACAAAGGTCGAAGAAAAAAAGAAATATTTTTTGTCAAAAAAAAAAAAAGAAACCTGCACCCGTGATTTTTAAGGCCTATTTCTTTTTTATCCCGAAATGATGAATTGAGCTCGTATAGGCATTTTGGACGCTGCTATTGAAATAGCCCTTCTGGCTATATTTTCTGTTACTCCACCCATTTCATAAAGGATTCGACCTGGTTTAACAACAGCTACCCAATATTCGGGAGAGCCTTTACCTGAACCCATACGTGTTTCTGCGGGTCTTACTGTAACCGGTTTATCCGGAAATATACGGACCCATATTTTTCCACCGCGACGTGCATTTCGTGTCATTGCTCGTCGACCTGCTTCTATTTGTCTAGATGTGATCCAAGCGGGTTCAAGTGCCTGAAGAGCGTATTTACCAAAACAAATAGCATTACCTCGAGAGGATATTCCCTTCATTCTTCCTCTATGTTGTTTACGGAATCTGGTTCTTTTGGGGTTATAGTTGATGGTTTTTTTTAATTCCATCTCTACTACAGAACCGGACGTGAGAGTTTCTTCTCATCCAGCTCCTCGCGAATAAAATCAATTCAAATTAAAGATTTTTAATTAAATTCAGATATAATATAATTTGAAGTAAGATATACATGTATTTAAGTAAGTAATATATTGAATCATGGATTTCATTTAATCTAGATCAAATGTATCTATTATATATAACTATTATATATAAATTTGTATATCTTGTTTGTATTTGTATAGATAACTAATAACTAAATATATAAAATAACTCTTTTTTTCTTATATTTATCTATTTTATAATGTTAAAACGAATCTTTCTTTTGTTTTATTCTTTATCCTATTGGACTGACCCAAATTTAGCAATCCAAGAAAATAAAGTTTTCGCGGGCGAATATTTACTCTTTCCATTTCTATTTCAGTTCTATCATTAGTTCATAACTTTTCCGAATAGATGAATTGGTCTCTGGGCGGTTCCGCCATCCCGATCAATGAATCATTCGAATGAATTTTCACTAGAATCTTTTGAATTCACAGGTTCCATCGTTCCCATCGCTTCTTACTTAATGGTTAGGTCTGAATTATACAATGGAGCTATTAGTTCTTAAGTCAATATTCTTAGTCTTTATTGGCTCGAAGCTCTTTATTTTTTGTTCGATGAGCAGATCCATTTAATGAGGAATCCGTATTGATGCTTTATTACACAGAATTTTTCTGAGATGATCATAGACCTTACATATTGGAATTATATATCATTAATATACTTTTTCTTTCTTTCTCTCATCCTTCCTTTTATCCATATCCTTTCTTTTTTATTTCGATTGACGACTTATAAGCAGAATTTTTTAATAAAAAAAGATTTCAGTTGCTACAACAATATGAACAATATATCATATCTTGACTGGTTCTTTGGATCCAGATAATACGAAGTGATGAGTTGTTTATTACTTCTATAGTTATTTATTTATATTATTATTATGGGGCTTATTTTTATACTAACCCTAAAAAAACCAACGAGTCACACACTAAGCATAGCAATTTTATCAAAAGATTAATTTAATTTTTATTAAACCCTATAGAATTATAATTGTTCATTTTTTTTATTGAACAGAAAAGAAAAATAAGAAATGAATTTCTTTTTTTTTTTGTTCCATCACTGGATAGAATGCAAAAGTAAATTAAGGTTTATTATTCTGCGTCTATAAATATCCAAATTTTTATGCCTAATACCCCATAGATTGTTCGAACTGTATAGGAACAATAATCAATTTTAGCTCGAATGGTTTGTAGTGGAACCCTACCTTCTCTGATCCATTCAACACGCGCAATTTCTTTTCCGTCGATACGTCCTGCAATTTGCACTTGAATTCCCTTTGTATCCGCTTGTTCAGTTAATTCTATAGCCTTTTTCATTGCTTTGCGAAAAGAAACTCTATTTTTTAATTGGCCAGCTATAAATTCTGCAAGAATATTAGGGTTTCCATAAGGTTTTTCAATTCGTGTGATAGCAATGTTAAGTTTTCTATTTACAGAATTAATTTCTTTTTGTAAATTCATCTGTAATTCTTCGATTCCTCGGGGTCTACTTTCTATTAATATTTTTGGAAATCCCATATAGATTATGATTTGGATCAGGTCGATTCGTTTTTGAATCTCTATACGTGCAATTCCCTCGACGCCAGAAGATGTTTTCATATTTTTTTGTACATAATTCTTGATATAATTTCTTATTTTTTGATCTTCTTGCAGACCCTCAGAATAATTTTTTGGTTGTGCGAACCAAAGGGAATGATGACCTTGGCTTGTACCAAGTCTGAAACCTATTGGATTTATTTTTTGTCCCATGTTCCCCCATTACTATACATATCATAATACGACATAGTTGTATCCTTTTTTTTCTTTTGTGACCATGTAATAGAGTCGGTATCTATATATTCATCTAAGGATATATCTTTCATTACAACAGTTATATGGCAGGTAGGTTTTTGTATCGCAAAACTACGCCCTCGAGCGCGGGGTTTTGATCTCTTCACGATAGTACCTTCATTTACTTCGGCTTTACTAATGACTAAATTTGCTTCATTGGAGCCCATATTGAAACTAGCATTTGCTGCTGCAGAATAAACTAATTTAAAAATGGGATAACATGCTCGATAAGGC